TTCAACTATTCGTATCAAATAAGGAATACAATACTTCCGAGTTGAAGAGAAGTATCCAAAAAACATGTCTTATTTTTTCAATAATCCATATTTGTAGCAATGAAATACTATTGTCCTCCCCGATATATGATCAATTACAAATATCTATGATATGTCTTCTCTATAAAGGACCGGAAATACCTTGCTTACGTATCATTGGAAAGTGCATTAACATAAATACGGCAGTAAGGAGAGGCAATACAAAAGTGTGTAAACTATAAAAACGAGTTAAAGTGGATTGGCCCACACTAGCACTTCCACGTAATAACTCTACTAAAGGCGATCCTATTACAGGAATAGCTTCAGGTACGCCTGTCACGATTTTTACTGCCCAATAACCAATTTGGTCCCGAGGTAAGGAATAACCAGTTACACCAAAAGATGCAGTCAATACAGCCAAAACCACACCCGTAACCCAAGTTAATTCGCGAGGTTTTTTAAATCCACCTGTGAGATACACACGAAATACGTGCAGGATCATCATGAGAACCATCATACTTGCTGACCATCGATGAACTGATCGGATTAACCAACCAAAGTTGGCCTCAGTCATGATGTATTGAACAGAGGAAAAAGCCTCTGTAACGGTTGGACGATAGTAAAAAGTCATAGCAAAACCCGTAGCTACTTGTACTAGAAAACAAGTAAGTGTGATCCCCCCTAAACAATAAAATATGTTGACATGAGGAGGAACATATTTACTAGTTATATCATCTGCAATCGCCTGAATCTCAAGACGTTCCTCAAACCAATCATATACTTTATTGAGATAGGTAACCCAATGGAACTCCCCCTCTGAGAACCGTATATGAGAATTTCATCTCGTACGGCTCAAGCGGAAACACACAAATACTGATTTCAACGGATATATAATAGAAAGTTAAAAACTTCATTAACCACTTGATTCGATTTGCCTCGAAGATACGAAGTAACAAAAATCCGGAATCTCTTCTTTGTGATGATAATGCCAAAAAATATCAAGTTGGCTCATCTGTCTTTCTTTATGTTGATCGTTACAGGCCTCTTGAATCTTCTCTTCCCTATTTTTTATTTGTTATTTGATTTATTGTTTTTTTTTTTGTGCGTACTGCGGATTTACTCTTGTTTTACTATTGATAGGAATTCTCTTGTTGAGACCCTATGAATCAATTGAAACCTCAGATTCATACTAGAACCACGATGATTTAGCCTCAAGCTAAACTCAAAGGTTCTCTGAGTAAGAACCTTTGATGATCACTTATTGAATGAATGGATGTAATGACTCAACAAAATCTAGAGAAAGAGTTATCCTTCGGTCAAAATAAATCTGAAGGAATAAAATTCGTTTGATTTAGGAAATACCTATTTGAATTTTTTTTGAGTCCGGTTGCGAGGTCTGAATAAATAGTAGGTATGAATCATAGTTCAAATATTTCTTTTCTTGACCTATTCTATATATTCCGTGCTCCAGATACTAGAATAAATATCCGACGAGGTAGAATCATCTTGATATAGATAACAGGTCCATTCTATGTATTATCAATAGGATCAATTATAACAAGTCACACACTCATATTCCGGAAATACCGAAACAAATAAATTCCACGGTCGAACTACCAGAATAGAATGGTCTAGAAATCCAAGTCTAAAGTAATTTTTTCTTTGATTGAAAGACTAGGACTTCATAGTTCTTATAAACCTAACTCATTGAAATTCCATCCAGTAAAACGGAAGAATTATAAATTTCCAAAATAATAGATAGGAATATCGCAAATAGAGCCATTGCGACCCCCATAAGTGGTGTAGTCCCCCATCCCGGAGCTACTTTACCATATTCCGAATTCAATGGTTTCAATAAATCCCCTACAGTAGTTCGTCTTGGCCCAGATCTAGAACTATCCTCAACGGTTTGTGTAGCCATAAATCCTATTTAATGATTGGTTGAGATCTGTTGACTTTGTATACTATTCCGTTGTAGTTGTAAATAAACGATCTTATCGTAGATCCATTGTGATCTTGAAATTATCTAAAAATGGAAACAGCAACCCTAGTCGCCATCTCCATATCTGGTTTACTTGTAAGCTTTACTGGGTACGCCTTATATACCGCTTTTGGGCAACCCTCTCAACAACTAAGAGATCCATTCGAAGAACACGGGGACTAGTTGAAGTAATGAGCCTCCCAATATGGGAGGCTCATTACTTCAATTAAATTATTTCGAAAGGTTATTTCATTTTTTTAGTCGGAACCTTAGGTGGTTCTCGAAAAAAGATAGCGAAAAAAATTATCCCTAAAGTCGAGACTAAAAGGAATGTATAAACCAATGCTTCCATGGATTCGATCGTGGTTTACAATTATAGCTTCCACACCTATTCATTTGGGATCATTTACCATATCATATAAAGAAAGAAAAAAAGTCAAAGAAAAGATGGTGATTCAAGTCAAGATTTCTCTGATACCCAATGTCAAATAAAAAAAAATAGAGGCGAAAGATACCACAACAATGTCGTATCAGACTACTTGTCTCCTTGTAGTTGGATCTCCAAGTTTTTGGAATGCTCCAAATTCCACTTGAGCATCCAAATCTGGATCAATACCAGCAAAAACATCTCTGAACAAGGTTCTAGCGCCATGCCAAATGTGTCCGAAAAAGAAGAGCAAAGCAAACGTAGCATGCCCAAAAGTGAACCAACCCCTTGGACTGCTACGAAAAACACCATCGGATTTCAAAGTAGCCCGATCTAATTCAAAAATTTCACCTAATTGGGCACGTCTAGCATATTTTTTCACAGTAGCAGGATCAGAATAACTTACTCCATTAAGTTCGCCACCATAGAACTCAACAGTAACACCTACTTGTTCAACACTATACTTTGATTCTGCCCTTCTAAAAGGAACATCAGCTCTCACAATTCCGTCTTCATCTACCAAAACTACCGGAAATGTTTCAAAAAAAGTAGGCATACGACGTACAAAAAGCTCGCGCCCTTCTTTATCTCTAAAGACGGGGTGTCCTAACCATCCAACAGCAATTCCATCCCCATTGTCCATTGAGCCTGCTCTGAATAATCCCCCCTTTGCCGGATTATTACCAATATAATCATAAAAAGCTAATTTTTCGGGAATTTTAGACCAAGCTTCCGATAAACTAAGATTTTCGGCTAGCCCGGCACTAACTCTTCGATATATTTCTTGCTGAAAGTATCCCTGATCCCACTGATAACGAGTAGGACCAAATAATTCGATTGGGGTAGTTGCTGAACCATACCACATAGTTCCAGCAACAACAAAAGCTGCAAAAAAAACAGCAGCGATACTACTGGAAAGTACAGTTTCAATATTGCCCATACGTAATCCTTTGTATAGACGTTGAGGCGGACGAACACTAAGATGGAATAGGCCTGCTAATATGCCCAATGTACCCGCTGCAATATGATGAGAGGCTATTCCTCCCGGAACAAAAGGATCAAAACCTTCCGCGCCCCACGCTGGATTTACAGATTGTACTTTTCCAGTTAGTCCATAAGGATCGGACACCCATATTCCAGGACCATACAAACCTGTTACATGAAATGCGCCAAAGCCAAAGCAAGCTACCCCTGAGAGAAATAAATGAATTCCAAAGATCTTGGGCAAATCCAAAGAAGGTTTTCCCGTACGTTCATCACAGAATATTTCTAGGTCCCAATATACCCAATGCCAGATAGCTGCCAAGAAGCACAAACCGGAAAACACTATGTGTGCCCCTGCCACACCTTCATAACTCCAAATACCCGGATTTGTTATAGTTCCTCCTGAAATACTCCAACCGCCCCACGAATTGGTTATTCCTAAACGAGTCATGAAGGGTATAACGAACATACCTTGTCTCCACATCGGATCAAGAACGGGATCAGAGGGATCAAAAACCGCTAATTCATATAAAGCCATCGAACCAGCCCAACCAGAAACTAGAGCTGTATGCATTATATGAACAGAAAGCAATCGACCGGGATCATTCAATACGACAGTATGAACACGATACCAAGGTAAACCCATGGAAATACCTCTTTATCAAAGAAAAATAGACACTATGCCACTTTATTTTATCGCATTGGAAAAGACTATATATACTAACCATGTACCTAACCTTTTCAGTAGATTCCGTATCAGAAAGGATTAATATTTATTCCATTCCATTGAAAATAACGTGAAAATAACGGAACAATTTTGTTCGTAAGAACAAAGAGAAGCAGATCTATTCTATACCCGATAAGTACCAATACGCAATGGGAGGATTGGTCCCATTTTTGGGGAACGAATGGATAGATACTTGTTTATCATTCGAACGATCGATTTCTTCGTTCAAATTTTTTCTTTATTCATTCTGTCTTACTCTATAAACTTTCCAATCTATGTATCAAATAGAATAAAGAGAAAAAAGGGATGAAGACAATAAACCATTGATTGTTACGTTTCCATATTAAAGTGAAGTATAGTACTAAATTTTTTTCTTTAATTTAATGCCCATTGGTGTTCCAAAAGTACCTTTTCGGAGTCCTGGAGAGGAAGATGCGGTTTGGGTTGACGTATAGTGCGACTTGTCAGACATATTGGGTCATATGGGATTTACCCGTTCTCTCCCCTGATCGAGATATCCTCTGTTTCGCCCAAGAGATATTGTATTGAGTGAGGCATCAATCAATCATTCGGAGCGTGAAGTGCAATTAGATCAATTTATTTTATATTGGGGATCAATATTATCAATTTATAAGAATTTATGGTTTACTTGGACTGATAAAATAAAGTATCCAGGCTCCGTTCAGAAAATACCAAATCGATAACAAATTGTTAATATAATATATGTATGATTACCACTTGTATCATAAATTATTCTTATACCTACTATTACTTTATACCTACTATTACTATAGTAGTGATAGTAGTGATCCCAAATTGACGACCAACGGAATAGTATGATGAATACATCAAATAGTTTTGGG